CTATTAGAAATGAGTTTTCTAGCATTTGACTACGTACCACTAAAGGATTTAATCGCAAACTTGACAGATAACCCAGAAACTCTAAATTATCTTTAGATAATTGATTTATATTGACCTTTTGCGGTTGAAACCATATGGAAAAATAACATTGCCATAAATTAACAAAATAATATTTCCATTTATTCGTCAGAAGCGGTGTATCCTTTGTTGCCAGAATGCATTTTCCGTGATATCTAACATAATGTATGAAAGGATCCTTGAGCAACCCTAGGATCGCCGGAAAATTATTAACAAAGACTTTAAAAAAATGTTGTATTTTTCCATAGAATAAAATTCGCTCAAAAAGGACTTCATAAGATGTCGATCGTAAATGAGAAGACCGCTTGCGTAGAAAAAAAAATATGGATTCGTATTCACATACATGAGAATTATATAAGAACACGAAAAATCTTGGATTCAAAATTGATTTTTTTTTTATATCAAAATTCTTACAATTGCAAGACTCGTATAGACAGAACCGAAAAAAATGCAAAGAAGAGGCATCTTTTACCCGGTAACGTAGGGTTTGAACTAAGATTTCTAGATGGATGGGGTAAGGTATTAGTACATCTAACACATAATTAAAATGTGATAATTTGTCTTCTAAAAAGGGAAATATTGAATGAATTGATTGTAAATTATAAGATTTTTTTAATTGTTTTCCTTCGAAAAAGGATCCTAATCTTAGGGAAAAAGGAATTTCTACAATCACTGCAAATAAAACAGATATCATTTGATAATAGAAAAGATTGGTATGCCCCAAAAAGGGATTTTGGTTCAAATCCTTAGTGGGAATAATCAAACGATTCTGTTCAGACATCCGCAAAATTAAGCGTTTCACAATTAGTGAACTATATTTTTTGTCATAATCCGCATTTTCCAAGAAAAAAGAGCGATTTCTATTTAATCTATTTAAACCAAAATCATAAGCAAGTACATAAATATACTCCCGAAAAAAAAGTGGATATAGAAAACTCTGTTGCCGAGCCCCATCGAACTCTAAATATCCCTGAAATTTCTCCATTTGGATTGAAATTCGATTTGAACTGAAAGTAAAGTCTTTATTTTATTGAGTTCTGAAATGACACATAGTGCGATACGGTCGAAATGAGTTATTAGACTACGAAAGCAATAGATACCTCATAAACAGGTAGACTGCTAACCGGATTCTCTATCTTTAATAGGTTTCTGTTAGTTATATTATAGAATAACAAAACAAAATGATTAGAAATCCTTTATTTTTTTAACCTAATCGCTCTTTTGATTTTGGAAATATATATATTTTTTTATCAATATACTGCTTCTTTTACACATCCATCTCCAACCTAACCCAAACGGACTAGGGAAAAAAATAATTAGGACTCATGAAAAAATTTATAATAACACGCAAGAAAAAAAATCCTTCCCATACCCGTATTAGGCACTAATCTATTTTTAACATTTAATTAGATCGGGTAATTTTTCAAATTACGAATGGAAGCTCGTTTCTTTTTTTTTTCCTGGAATCAGGAAACCTGGTTTTTTTTATCCATCCATTTATATTTATTCACTCGACCCAAATTGGAATTCCTTTTTTTTTTCGACACCGAAAATAAGGTTGTACCGATCAGGAAAGCAAAAAAAAATGTTATTTGAATTCTCCCTTGATACGACATGCTATTTTTTCCATTCATTCCTTTCAGGATCAGTCGTGGTCTTACAAACTCTACCGTAGATCTGTACGAATCCTTTTCTTCATACAAATGTGTAAAAGATGCTAGTCGCACTTAAAAGCCGAGTACTCTACCGTTGAGTTAGCAACCCCCCAAAAAAAAAAAAGAAAGTACTGCAAATATGTAGATACAACCAGAATAAAGAAAAAAAAAATCCAGTCATGTGTGCGTCCGAGATAAATAGATCTATTTCTCTATGAGAGAATTATATTTGGTCGATACACTGTTGTCAATATGATTGTGAATTTTTAATATAGCGAAAAGAAAAAATAACAAAGCTTAACCCCTTGGTTTGTTAGTTCGTACAATGAAGGAAAACTAAGCCAGTTAGGGTAATCTCAAATCTTTTTATACTTTTTTAGACCCATTTTTATGGCCTTTAATTTTTTATGAATAATGAATAAATTATTCATTTAATAATATATATATTCGTTTTATTCATAATAAATATATTATTTTATATTTTTATATACAGTATTTTTTTTACAATAAAATTTTGTATTTATACAAAAATTATAATTAATAGAGATCCAAAATTATTTTCATAAATTTATTTATAATTATAAAAAATAGTAATTGTTAACAGGTTTATTTTTAGTATTCCTACTAAGGTACGAATACTAAAAATAAATAATAAATCGAAATTCTAAAAAAAATATGATGGAAGCGAAAGAGGAGGAAAGAAAAGAGTAGATAAAATTTGATACCAAGCTATATACGAGTCTTTCACATCCTCTTTTTTATGTTTCATTAATTCAATTTCGTTTTATTAAGACTTAATTCTGTAAAAATCCCTGCCTTCTTTGAAATATCGTGAACTGTTCTTGTTGGTTGAGCGCCTGTTTTAAGGAAATCGAGAATAGCAGGAAGATTTAAATAAGTTTGATTTGTTATTGGATCATAAAAACCCACTTTCCGAAGATCTCTTCCTTCTCTTCGGGATCGAACATCAATTGCAACGATTCGATAAACGGCTCATTGGGATAGATGTATATGAATAATACCCCCCCCCTAGAAACGTATAAGAGGCTTTGGCCTCGTACGGCTCGAGAAAAAATTCAACGAGTATAAGTTAACTCTCTGTATAAAATATAAATATTAGATAGATTAATAAAAACATTAAATCAATTAGCCAGTATTGAAACCCTAAATAGTTTTTTCCATAAAAAGAATTCGTAACATTCTTACTCTCGTAACTCAAGTTAAATAACTCTCAAATATCTCAACAGAGAATCCTTAAGTACTCTTTTTATTGAGTAGTCTCTAACCCTTTTTTGTTTGGCTCGTTTTTTAGAATCAATTTTGATTCTTCACTCTGATCTAGTTGTTCAAACAATTTAAAACTGGATTTACTTGTTTCAGGATTCTTTATACTTACTTTGAATCTTTGGGTTTAGACATGACTTCGGTGATCTTGAATCGTTTTATTAAAACGGGCAGCAACAAGCCCCTTATTTTGTTTATGATTTCTTTTCTTTCTATCAAAAAATCATACAAACGCTTGATTCACGCATGATAGACTTTTGATTCAAAGAATTTTACAAATTTAAGAAAAATTTATTTTTCCATTGTAAAATTGCTTGAAAGGTCTTTTTTTCAATATAAAAATAAAAATACTTACGAAGTTGTTCCAACTTATTGATTCGCACTAACCCTAGATCCTTACTCCTGCGAAAGGAATAAAAACTTTATATTCTCCTCGAGCTCCATCCTGTACTCTTTTTTTTAATTCCAAAAAATAGAACACAAAAAGTCGAGCCAAGAGCACCTATATTCCTATATAAAAAGTGGCGGATCAAAAAATCCACAGCAGATCATGTCCTTCAATTCAAGTCGCACGTTGCTTTCTACCACATCGTTTTAAACGAAGTTTTACCATAACATTCCTCTAGTTTGTGTAATTGATTCAATTCTGGAATCATGAATAGTCATAGTTCAGTCAGTATATCGTAATCTATACTTTTTCTTTCTCTATGAATGGAATAGTGAATTTACGCGTAAAAGGTTCAGTCAGAATTCAAATGAATCCCATATCAGATTGTATATATGTAAAATCGAAATTTGAATAGAAATATATATTTATATATATAAATATATATTTTTTTTATTCGGTTGAAATGATGAATTAAAAAGTTGATTTTTTTTTCATTTCAATATTTTATTCTTAAAATATATTGTATTTTTAAACAGAAATAGAAAGATGGTGTACAAAGACAATAGAAAATTTATTCCGTAATGACTGTACTCTGGGACGGAAGGATTCGAACCTCCGAATAGCGGGACCAAAACCCGTTGCCTTACCGCTTGGCTACGCCCCATTTATATTTTTATTCAAGACTACTAAAAGAGTAATATTGCTATTGGTTGTTCGTCAATTCAATTTAAGCCCAAATTAAATATAGATTACACAGGTGCTAGAGTTTTGACACGTGTAGATAGCAAATCAAACTGACTTTATTGATCATTACATAGAATTCAATTAAGATATTGTATGAAAATATTATTTCTTTAATTCTCATAAGAGAATGAAAGGTTTTTTGATTGAGTAAGTTCACCAAAGTCTTTTTAGACTATCTTTCTTTATTTTTTCTTTATATAAAAAATATATTAATAACTCAATCAAAATTAAATTATCCACAAGAACACCAATTTTTGTTATGCTTAATATATTTAATTTGATCTGTATTTGTTTTAATTCTGCCCTTTTTTCAAGCACTTTTTTAGTCGCCAAATTGCCTGAGGCCTACGCCTTTTTGAATCCAATCGTAGATGTTATGCCCGTAATACCTCTTTTCTTTCTTCTCTTAGCCTTTGTTTGGCAAGCAGCTGTAAGTTTTCGATGAAATTCTTAATACTGGCTTATTAAAATTCGCGGTTTCTTTTCTTCCAACAATTCAAAAGATCAAAAAAAGTCTTGACGTATGAACGAACTCTCAATTCAAATATTGAACTTTTTTGATAGCCATACTAAATCTTGATCATTCTATTTCCTAAATTTTATCCTCTTTTCCCTAAACGAAAGAACCTAATTAGATTCGAGCTCACAAAAATAAATCACTTGATTTTTTGGTATCAAAATTAGATATTTGGTATAAAAATAGAGAATCTATTCTCTTTTTTTTTCAAAAAAAAAAAGTAAGATCTTGGAGATTGTGTAATGCTTACTCTCAAACTTTTTGTATACACTGTAGTTATATTCTTTGTTTCTCTCTTCATATTTGGATTCCTATCTAATGATCCAGGACGTAATCCGGGACGTGAAGAATAAAAAAGCAAGGTTTTTTATTGCTTTATTTAATTAGTGGAAATGCTCGAATTTTTTTTGTTTTTTATCTATTACACAAAATCAAAAGGAGAAAGGGAAAGAGAGGGATTCGAACCCTCGGTACGATTAACTCGTACAATGGATTAGCAATCCAACGCTTTAGTCCACTCAGCCATCTCTCCTAATTGAAAAGGGATACTTATTAGGTTCCATTATAAAAAAAAGGCTTGAAAAAAACCTTCTCCACTTTATTCTTAAAAAGCTTTCTTTTTTGTATAGATTATTCTTTATATTATATATATTTTTTTCGTTTTCTATATTTTATTATATATATATAATTTCTTTTTTTTTTTTTTTTTTTATCATCTATTTATATATATAATATATATATATATTACTATTATATAATATAACCTTTTTTTATAGAACTTTCTCAGTAATTCTATTTACACAAAAAATTTAGATAAATATTAGATAAAGAAAAGGCTCGAACTCGAAAGATAAATAAAAAAAACCACAATAATAAAAATAGAGAATCCTCTTTTTATTTTGTCTCGTCCAAACACAAGTAAAAGATCTTTTTTATTTTAATAGCCTGGCCTGGTCAGTCCCCAGCCGGGCCTTTTTTTGTTAAAGTTAAAAGACTCATCCAATGGAGTTTTCGAAAAAAAAGATCTGAAATTGAAAAAAAAAGGAATCCGCTTTACTAATTTTATTAAGCCTACGCGCCGACGCTATAATTTTATAATTTTTTTTCTTTTTTTTTTTTTTACACCCCCGATTACTTTGTTCGACAAAAGGTCAATTTATATGCCATAATTGCATTGTAGCGGGTATAGTTTAGTGGTAAAAGTGTGATTCGTTCCTTTAATCCCTTTAATAGTTAAAGGGTCTCTCGGTTTGATTCATCTTCCGATCAAAAACTTTATTTCTTAAAAGGATTTAGTCCTTTACCTTTCAATGAAAAAATCAAGGAAGATTATAAATTCTCGTAATTTGTATCCAAAGACTCTAATCAATTGTAAATTTGGATTATGAAATTCCGAAACATAATTTTTGAATTGGATGACTATTTACAATTCAATAAGTATAACAAGAGGATCCATGGATAAAGCTAGAAAAGTTTCTTTCTAATCGTAACTAAATCTTCAGTTCTATTCATTGTTTGGTATAGAAAAAATTGAAGCAAAATAGCTATTAAACGAGAACTTTGGTTTACTAAAGACATCGACATATTATATTGTTTTAGCTCGGTGGAAACAAAATACTTTTCCTAAGGATTCTCTTAAATAGAAATAAAGAACGAAGTAACTAGAAAGATTGTTCGGGTTCTCCCTTTCTATCTTCTAGAAGGATCATCTATAAAGCAAAATTTTCTGTGAAAGCACCCAAACGGAAAAAAGCTAACATAGATGTTATGGGTTGAATTTTGATTCCGTTCCCGTCGTATTTTATTTGGTAATTTCTCCATACATCATAAAGGAGCCGAATGAAACCAAAGTTTCATGTTCGGTTTTGAATTAGAGACGTTAAAAATATAAAAATGATCAATCGACGTCGACTAAAACCCTTAGCCTTCCAAGCTAACGATGCGGGTTCGATTCCCGCTACCCGCTCTAAGTTGTAAATCGCCCCCTTCCCCTTTTATTAGAGACAATTCTAATAGCAATTGTGTATTGAATTCATTTCAATACACAATTGCTAAAAAGATTTAGCACCTTCTTTTTTTTTTAACAACTATAAAGTCAAAAAAGCGAAAAGCGTCCATTGTCTAATGGATAGGACATAGGTCTTCTAAACCTTTGGTATAGGTTCAAATCCTATTGGACGCAATATCAATATAGATATAAATATATTGATATTTATCTATTATTTCCATTTATATATATATTATAAAAAAATATTTTTATTCTTTTTAGAAAAAAAGATAAGGAAAGAATATAGAATAATAAATAAATTCTGAATGCTTTAATATTAAATATTAAACAGATATTAGTTTTATATTTCTTTATATTATATATATACTTAACTTAGATATACTTCTATTTATAGAATTTCTTAATATTTTATAGAATTTCTTAAAAATTTAATTAAAGAATAAAATTTACTAAAAAAAAAAAGAAGGATCCATTTCCTTTTTTATACTTTCTCCTGAAGTATAAAACGTTCCAGTTGTTCTTGAATACCTTCTTTCAACAAGCTTTCTGCTTCAGCGGTTAATGTCTTGGTAGAGGATATGATTTCTTGGAACTGAGGTTTATTCGTTTTTAAGTAAGTGCGTAACTGAACGAGAAATTTTCTTACTTGTCCAATTTCTAATCCATCCAGATAACCATTTGTTCCGGTATAAATGGTCATTATCTGTTCTTCCACTGTGAGAGGGGCTGATTGAGATTGTTTCAGTAACTCACGTAATCGTTGACCTCTTGCCAATTGATTCTGAGTAGCTTTATCGAGATCAGAAGAAAATTGGGCAAAGGCTTC